ACGCCCATTCCTACGTGAACCAATTCTTGGTACAGGTTTTGCCATATTTTATCATCTCATAAATATAAGTCAGAGATATATGGATATATCCATTTCATGTCAAAACGGATCCTTTCTTTTTTTTTTTTTATTTGTATATCCAGTCCCTTAGAAAGTCTCTTTTATTTTAGAAAGATTATCCTTGTCTTTGTTTATGTCTCGGGTTGGTACAAATTACTATAATTCGTCCCCGTCTACGGATCAGTCGACATTTTTCACAAATTTTACGAACAGAGGCTCTTATTTTCATATTTGTCATTCCTTAACTTAATTTCGAATTTACTTATTGGAAGAAAATAAGTTTCTTGAAATTTTGAACTTTCGAATTGTATCTCTTCGAAAGCAATATTGAAGTTGAAAAAATAAATCAACTAATCGTTTGAATCCTTGTTTCAGAGTCTATAAATTATATGCCCTTTGGTTGAATCATAACGACTTATTTAAATTTTTACTCTATCTTCCAGTAGTATACGTATAAAACTACGCCGAATCCTTCCTGAACCATAACCTAGAATCCGATCTTCATTATCTAATCGAATCTTAAGTATACCATTCGGAAGTGATTCAGTAATTAAATTTTCATGAATCCATTTTTTTTCCTTTTATTCCAGGTAAAACAAAACCTCTTTGAAGTATTAACTAATGTAGTAGGAGAGTTATATTAGAAACCCGTTTTTTTTTCACAAATTAATAGGAAAGTTCCATATCTAAGTTGGATATAAGAAAGCTTACCATATATAACATAAGATTTCTCCGCCAATTCCTTCTAGTCGGGCCTCTCTGTCCGTTATTATACCCCGAGAAGTGGAAAGAATTACAATTCCCATCCCGCCTAAAATTCTAGGAATTCGTTGATAGTTCGAATAGATTCGTAGACCGGGTCGACTGATCCGTTTTAAATTTAAAACATTTTTATATGGCCCTTTCCTATTCCTTCTATGTCGTAGGGTTAAAACCAAAAAATATTTGTTGCTTTCCTGATGTTTCCTCACGTTTTCAATAAAACCTTCTCTTAACAGTATTTTAAGAAGGTTTTCGGTGATGTTAGTAGATGGTATTCGAACCGTTCCTTTTCTATTCATGTCAGCGTTTCGTATAGAAGTTATTATATCAGCAATAGTGTCTTTACCCATGATAAACTAAAATTATTGTTGCCCCCGAATTTTGATATGATCAACATGTTTTTTTTCTTTATATATTTTTTTTATGATATGAATTGTTAAAGATATATGCGTGAGAAAAATCTACTAATTCATTTTATCTATTTTATTCATATTTTATTCAAATGCTATAACTATATTATATTGGAGTCTCATCTTTATTATACTTATAGTACTTCAGGTGCTAACGAAACTATTTTAGTGAAATTTAACTGTCTCAATTCCCGTGCGATCGCACCAAAAATTCTAGTTCCTTTGGGATTTCCTTCTTGATCAATAAGAACCGCAGCATTGTCATCATATCGTAGTATCATACCATTGTCACGTTTGAGTTCTTTACAAGTACGTACAATTACAGCTCTGATCACTTCAGATTTTTCTAAAGGTGTATTTGGTATTGCTTCCTTGATTACAGCAACAATAACGTCACCAATATGAGCATATCGTCGATTACTAGCTCCTATGATTCGAATACACATCAATTCTCGGGCCCCGCTGTTGTCCGCTACATTTAAATGGGTTTGAGGTTGAATCATATCATTTTTTTTATTTGCTCTTTTGATGCAAAGGGGCGAATTAAAAAAAAAAGAAATATTGTTTGTCCAAAATAAATAAAAAAAAAAGAAACCTACAATTGTTTTTTTTTCATTCCAAAGACTTCTTTCCTTTGGTTCTACATTCCTATCCTGAAATAATTAATTGAGTTCGTATAGGCATTTTGGATCCCGCTATTGAAATAGCCCTTCTGGCTACATTTTCTGCTACTCCGCCCATTTCATAAAGTATTCTACCCGGTTTAACGATAGCTACCCAATATTCGGGAGATCCTTTCCCTGAACCCATACGCGTTTCTGCGGGTCTTACTGTAACTGGTTTGTCTGGAAATATACGTACCCATATTTTTCCACCACGGCGCACGTTTCGTGTCATTGCTCGCCGCCCTGCTTCTATTTGTCTAGATGTGATCCACGCGGGTTCAAGTGCCTGAAGAGCATATCTACCGAAGCAAATACGATTACCTCTATAAGATATTCCTTTCATTCTTCCTCTATGTTGTTTACGGAATCTGGTTCTTTTGGGGTTATAGTTGATGGTTGTTTCTCAATTAATTCCATCTCTACTACAGAACCGGACATGAGAGTTTCTTCTCATCCAGCTCCTCGCGAATGAAACAATTATAAAATAATATAGATGTATTTAATGATATTTTAGATAATATAATGTCATTTTTTTATAACGAGTCTTTATTTGGTTTTGTCTTTTTTATTATCATATCGGATCGACAAAAATTTTTAAATCCA